CCGGAAATACCGAAACAAATAAATTCCACGGTCGAACTACCAGAATGGTTTAGAAATCCAAATCTTAAGTAAAGTAATTTTTTCTTCGATTGAAAGACTAGAACTTCATAGTTCTTATAAACCTAACTCATAGCAATTCCATCCAGTAAAACAGAAGAGTTATAAATTTCCAAAATAATAGATAGGAATATCGCAAATAGAGCCATTGCGACTCCCATAAGTGGTGTAGTCCCCCAGCCCGGAGCTACTTTACCATATTCTGAATTCAATGGTTTCAATAAACTCCCTACATTAGTTCGTCTTGGCCTTGCCCCAGATCTAGAACTATCCTCTACGGTTTGTGTAGCCATAAATCCTATTTAATGATTGGTTGAGATCTGTTGACTTTGTATACTATTCCGTTGTAGTTGTAAATAAACGATCTTATCGTAGATCCATTGTGATCTTGAAATTATCTAAAAATGGAAACAGCAACCCTAGTCGCCATCTCCATATCTGGTTTACTTGTAAGCTTTACTGGGTACGCCTTATATACCGCTTTTGGGCAACCCTCTCAACAACTAAGAGATCCATTCGAAGAACACGGGGACTAGTTGAAGTAATGAGTCTCCCAATAGGGGAGGCTCATTACTTCAATTGAATCGTTTTAAAAAATTATTTCATTTTTTAGTCGGAACCTTAGGGGGTTCTCGAAAAAAGATAGCGAAAAAAATTATCCCTAAAGTCGAGACTAAAAGGAATGTATAAACCAATGCTTCCATAGATTCGATCGTGGTTTACAATTATAGCTTCCACACCTATTAATTTTGGGATCATTTACCATATAAAGAAAGAAAAAGAGTCAAAGAAAAGATGGTGATTCAAGTCAAGATTTCTCTGGTACCCGATGTCAAAAAAAAAAATAGAGGCGAAAGATACCACAGCAATGTCGTATCAGACTACTTGTCTCTTTGTAGTTGGATCTCCAAGTTTTTGGAATGTTCCAAATTCGACTTGAGCATCCAAATCTGGATCAATACCAGCAAAAACATCTCTGAACAAGGTTCTAGCACCATGCCAAATGTGTCCGAAAAAGAAGAGTAAAGCAAACGTAGCATGCCCAAAAGTGAACCAACCTCTCGGACTACTACGAAAAACACCATCGGATTTCAAAGTAGCTCGATCTAATTCAAAAATTTCACCTAATTGTGCACGTCTAGCATATTTTTTCACAGTAGCAGGATCAGAATAACTTACTCCATTAAGTTCACCCCCATAGAACTCCACAGTTACACCTACTTGTTCAACACTATACTTTGATTCTGCCCTTCTAAAAGGAACATCAGCTCTCACAATTCCGTCTTCATCTACCAAAACTACCGGAAATGTTTCAAAAAAAGTAGGCATACGACGTACAAAAAGCTCACGCCCTTCTTTATCTTTAAAGACGGGGTGTCCTAACCATCCAACAGCTATTCCATCCCCGTTGTCCATTGAACCTGCTCGGAATAATCCCCCTTTTGCCGGATTATTACCAATGTAATCATAAAAAGCTAATTTTTCGGGAACTTTAGACCAAGCTTCTGATAAACTAAGATTTTCGGCTAGCCCGGCGCTAACTCTTCGATATATTTCTTGCTGAAAGTATCCCTGATCCCACTGATAACGAGTAGGACCAAATAATTCGATTGGGGTAGTTGCTGAACCATACCACATAGTTCCAGCAACAACGAAAGCTGCAAAAAAAACAGCAGCGATACTACTGGAAAGTACAGTTTCAATATTGCCCATACGTAATCCTTTGTATAGACGTTGAGGAGGACGGACACTAAGATGGAATAGGCCTGCTAATATGCCCAATGTACCCGCTGCAATATGATGAGAGGCTATTCCTCCCGGAACAAAAGGATCAAAACCTTCTGCGCCCCATGCTGGATTTACAGATTGTACTTTTCCAGTTAGTCCATAAGGATCGGACACCCATATTCCAGGACCATACAAACCTGTTACATGAAATGCGCCAAAGCCAAAGCAAGCCACCCCTGAGAGAAATAAATGAATTCCAAAGATCTTGGGCAAATCCAAAGAAGGTTTTCCTGTACGTTCATCAGTGAATATTTCTAGGTCCCAATATACCCAATGCCAGATAGCTGCCAAGAAGCACAAGCCAGAAAACACAATATGTGCTCCTGCCACACCTTCATAACTCCAAATACCCGGATTCGTTACAGTTCCTCCTGAAATACTCCAACCACCCCACGAATTGGTTATTCCTAAACGAGTCATGAAAGGTATAACGAACATACCTTGTCTCCACATTGGATCAAGAACGGGATCGGAGGGATCAAAAACCGCTAATTCGTATAAAGCCATCGAACCGGCCCAACCTGCAACTAAAGCTGTATGCATTATATGAACAGAAATCAATCGACCGGGATCATTCAATACGACAGTATGAACACGATACCAAGGCAAACCCATGGAAATACCCCTTTATCAAAGAAAAATAGACACTATGTCGCTTTAATTTTATCGCATTGGAAAAAGACTATAGATACTATGTAGCTAACCTTTTCAGTAGATTCTGTATCAGAAAGGGTTAATATTTATTCCATTCCATTGAAAATAACGGAACAATTCTGTTCGTAAGAACAAAGAGAAGCAGATCTATTCTATACCCGATAAGTACCAATACGCAATGGGAGGATTGGTCCCATTTTGGGTGAACGAATGGATAGATACTTGTTTATCATTCGAACGATCGATACCTTCGTTTCGTGAAAATTTTTTCTTTATTCATTCTGTCTTACTCTATAAACCTTCCAGTCTCTATATCAAATAAAATAAACAGAAAAAAAGGGATGAAGACAATAAACAATTGATTGTTACGTTTCCATATTAAAGTAAAGTATAGTACTTAATTTTTTTCTTTAATTTAATGCCCATTGGTGTTCCAAAAGTACCTTTTCGGAGTCCTGGAGAGGAAGATGCGGTTTGGGTTGACGTATAGTGCGACTTGTCAGATATATTGGGTCATATGGGATTTACCCGTTCTCTCCCCCGATCGAGATATCCTCTGTTTCGCCCAAGAAATAGTGTATTGAGTAAACCATCAATCATTCGGAGCGTGAAGTGCAATTAGATCAATTTATATTGGGGATCAATATTATCAATTTAGAAGAATTTATGGTTCACTTGGACCGATAAAATAAAGTATCCAGGCTCCGTTCAGAAAATACCAAATCGGTAACAAATTGGTAATATAATATAATATATGTACGATTACCACTTGTATCATAAACGATTCTTATACTTCCTATTACTACAGGAGTGATCCCAAACTGCCAACCAAACCAATGGAATAGTATGATGAATACATCAAATAGTTTGGGGAAAGCAAGACACGAAATTAATAATAATAATAATAAAAAAAAAAAGAAGTCATAACAAAAAGTGGTACTGAGACCATTTGCCCTATATGTGCAAATCGAATTCGGACGGATCTTTTCCCGGAGTAGACCATGAACCTAAAAGAATTGAAAGGGGCCCATTCAGGAACAAGAAAATGCCATCGTGATTTGAATCTCGATGAAACAATACATCAATGAGAGGTTAGTTTAATAAGTTCAGTCAATTCTTTTTTTTTTTTAGAGGGAAGAGAGCCAAAACTCATCTCATTTTTTTAATAGAGAACCCCTCATTAAAAAAAACTTGTTATAGAAAAAAAGAAATAAAACTGGAATCGACACATTGATTCTTTTTTTTCGCAAATTTTTTGAACCGTATGCATCCAAAGGTGCACGTACGGTTCCTAAGGGATACAATTTTGTCCTAATCAACCGACTTTATCGAGAAAGATTACTTTTTTTAGGCCAAGAGGTTGATAGCGAGATCTCGAATCAACTTGTTGGTCTCATGGTATATCTCAGTATAGAAGATGATACTAGGGATCTTTATTTGTTTATAAATTCTCCCGGCGGATGGGTAATACCAGGAATAGCCATTTACGATACTATGCAATTTGTGCCACCTGATGTGCATACAATATGCATGGGATTAGCCGCGTCAATGGGATCTTTCATTCTGGTCGGAGGAGAAATTACCAAACGTCTAGCATTCCCTCACGCTTGGCGCCAATGAGTTTTTATTTGAAAAAAAAAGGAAGACTATGCCTTCGCCATATTGATTATAAATCAAATAATAAGTAATAATAGCATGGCATTTCGAGTTCGATATAAACAAATTATTATTGTTTTTTCATGAGATGAAATTTTGTATCGAAATAGTAGTATGAAACAAAGGTTATTTCCGATTTTATCTTATGTGTCGGAAGTACATTTCAGCGTCACAAACCATTTTTCTTCCACACTAGAAGTCAGTCTCTTTCGGATAATTATGTTATGAAAGAAAGAGTACGAAAATGAAAAAAAAAAGATCATTTTTTCCTTATTTGATCGTATAAGAAAGAAACTTTGGGATTACTAAATCACAGACAAGATAAATATATAAAGTAACAGAACCATCATAGTATTTTTTTTACTTCTACGAAAGGAAGGGTGGTAAATGGATCATTCAACGATCTGTATCGGATGAATTCTATTTCTTTCTTCTATTCTATCGAAGAAAGAAATAGAATTCCATTGCGGAGCCGTATGCAATGAACAAAAGATGCCTGTACGGTTGTTCAATTCTATTTTATTTTTCTTCTTGTTATTTTTTTTTTATCCCTTGCTTGAGTTTAGCTCAATCATGCGAAATAGAAGAACCGTTCATGATGTTATATCAATATCATCAGGGTTATGATTCACCAACCTGCTAGTTCTTTTTATGAAGCACAAGCAGGGGAATTTATCCTGGAAGCGGAAGAATTACTGAAACTTCGCGAAACCCTCACAAAGGTTTATGTACAAAGAACGGGCAACCCTTTATGGGTTGTATCCGAGGATATGGAAAGGGATGTTTTTATGTCAGCAACAGAAGCCCAAGCTCATGGCATTGTTGATCTTGTAGCGGTCGAAAACGAAAATACTGAGGATTTCGTGTAAATCTATTTCAAACCATAATAATTCGAATTTTCTGTGATTTGATATTGAATAGAAATGATTCATAATCATAAATCATCAGGTTAAGATCGATCTAAACCAACTCATTTTATTCTATATATAGATATATACATACGACATGCCAACTATTAAACAACTTATTAGAAACACAAGACAGCCAATACGAAATGTTACGAAATCTCCCGCTCTTAGAGGGTGTCCTCAGCGTCGAGGAACATGTACTAGGGTGTATGTGCGACTCGTTCAGATCATGAGTTTGAATAAATGAGACAATTTTTTCAGTATCAATGATCAGTACCAATGAATAGGATAGATAGAAAAGATCTATCATATACCTTGTATGTATATGGAATTTATGGTTTCCATTGGTGCAAATCCAATCATCTAGATTTGAAATAAGAAGCAATTCCCCATTGGTAGCAAACGGTTATCCATTAAGCGGCGGAAATTATATTATAAGAAGCAAAAGAATTATGCTTCTTTTCTTGAAAGAACGGACTAACAGGGTCAGCTACCTAGCCAACTTTCATAATTAAATGCCGTCACTGTATGGATAACTCTTTTTGTGAAAGAGCTATTACTGTATAATTGATGGGTAGAGCCAAAGAGTGTGAACTATACAAGTTCACAATAACATTTGATTAAATGAAAGAAGAGGCTCCGGTGTATAGAAAGGACCTCACCGTTTAAGAGGTAACCATAAAAACGATGGAACCCACTATTTTTTTTATTTAGTATCGTTAGACTTTCTTATTTACAGGTGAAATAACTTGAAGGAATAGAATTTAAAATCGTGGTTGGGAAGGTCATAGTAGCAAAAGCCATTGGAATTGAGATTTTATATATCGGAATAATCCGTTTTGGTATTAATTGACCGGGGAAGGGGAAAAGGATGACTGAAAGAAGAGAAATCAATTAGTTATTCATTAAGGTTTAATTTGATTCAATGACCAGAGTTAGACGAGGATATACAGCTCGGAGACGTCGAACAAAAATTCGTTTATTTGCATCAACCTTTCGAGGGGCTCATTCAAGACTTACTCGAACGATTACTCAACAGAAAATGAGAGCTTTGGTTTCCTCTCATCGAGATAGAGGCAGGCAAAAGAGGGATTTTCGTCGTTTGTGGATCACTCGGATAAATGCAGTAACTCGTGAGAATAAGGTATTCTATAGTTATAGTAGATTAATACACAATCTGTACAAGAAGCAATTGCTTCTTAATCGTAAAATACTTGCGCAAATAGCTATATCAAATAAGAATTGTCTTTACATGATTTCCAATAAGATCATCAAATAAAGTAGATTATAAAGTAATATACAGGAATGATTGAAACAGAATTCCCCGGAGAATGAACTCCGGGAAGATATACAATAAAAATAAATTAAGATAAGTAGTAGGAATGAACGAACATGTTTCAATAAAAAAAAAGATTTCTTCTTCCCCCATTTTTTCTTTCTTATAACACAAGAATCAAATCTGGATTCTAGACCTTTTCGAACAAAACATCAATCTGAGCTTGAGTTCCGATTGGAGTTTTGAGTCAATTGAGGAGTATGCCTATTTATTTCTGGTTCTAGGACCAGTAGTTCTTGGGATCGACTCGGCTCTCTCAAATTGTTTCTCATTATTAAGAAAAGGTAACAAAGATAAAATACGAGCTTGTTTTATAGCAATAGTAATTAATCGTTGTTGTTTCAAGGTTAATCTGTTCACTCGTCTAGATAATATTTTTCCTTGTTCACTAATAAATCGACTAATTAAACTCATGTTTCTATAATCGATTCGATCCCCCGATCCAATTGGGGGCAAACGCCTACGAAAAGATCGCTTGTATTTACGAAAAGGTTGCTTGGATTTATCCATGGTTTATTCCTTATCTCTAAAATTCTATTCCTTTATTTATTTCAGATCCAACCGAAATAGGCCTTCTTTGATTAATATATTATTTATAGTATTTAATTCATATATTATCACATGAAATAATATCTACATGAAATCCGGTTTGATTTGTATATAATATGTATATTATATATGTTAAGTTCTTACTCTTCCTGTTCTTTGGAAAGATCGAACACATGATATGATGTTCCCTTCGATCTATTTCTTTATTTCACCATGAATAGTATGCTTGTGACAATAGCGACAAAATTTCCTCAATTCTAATCGACTGGGTGTATTGTGGCGATTCTTTTGAGTAATATATCTAGAAATGCCCGGCGATTCCTTATTGACACCGTTTCGGACACAACTGGTACATTCCAAAATAACTCTGACTCTGACATCTTTACCCTTGGCCATGACCCTCCTTTAGATTTTGGATCGACTTAACTTAACTCTTCTATTTTCGATCCGAACCGAAGAAGAAGAAAAAAATCAATAGAAGTTACTAACTATAAATGCAATTTCTAAAGATTTCGTTGCACTTATTTCATTCTACTTATTTTGTTATTATCTAATTAATAGAATATGTATTAATAGCGTAATTCTATTATGTAATTATATTATTAAGTAATTATATTATTAAGTTAAGTAATACAAAATTAGAGTAATAATTAAGTAATACAATTTCCTTCTAACTATCAATTATTTCTATCCTAAATCCCAATATTTCAGTTAAATATTTTCTTTCTATGCTATGAATTCATGCAGCCTGCCCTAGACTGGATACAAATTAAAATTGAAATTCAATTTTCCTAAATTCGATCTTGGATCTACCCGATTTTTTATGAGGTTCAATACACTTTTTTGTCCTTTCCTTCCTATCCTAAAGAATTGAAAAGCGGAGGCTAAATTTGAGTCACGTCATGTGGAATTTTATTTCTTCATTTCTTCACATATCAATAACTCATCTTCACATATCAATAACTCAAATTAAAAAAAAGGGAATGACAAGGCATCGGGGAATAAACGATTTATTTCTATCAATAGACCCGCTAAAGACCCAAACCATAGAGTACTTAGCACAGGTGCCACAGAGAGATATGTTTTTATATCTCGCATTGAAAATCCTCCTTCTTTATTGTAATACATATATGGTCAGATGCTGGAGTTCAAGATCATTTGTATTTATTTTTACGCGGAATTCCTAACTAAAGTAGATATGTAGAATGAACCAATAGATGAGATTTTCATGTCCCCCCAAAAGAAAAAAAAAAAAAGAACCCCTTCCTCCCGAGCATTAACGATAAATATTCATTTTTTTTATACGTTAGGTTGGGTTTCAGATGTATATAATTCTTTTATTATATGAAACCAAAAAGAAGAAATGACAATAAAGTTGTATATAAATGTAGGATAAAATAATGATGTGGAAAACAAGACACGGATTTTGTACAATGACACTGTACAACAATTTTGAAAAGGGATGTAGCGCAGCTTGGTAGCGCGTTTGTTTTGGGTACAAAATGTCACGGGTTCAAATCCTGTCATCCCTACCTATTACTTCTCCTATGGGCAGTAACGAGGGATTAATTGAGATCAATTAAAATGGGACATAATCTTGAATTTTTGGATACTATACGTATGCTAAATCCGTTATAAATGGTAAAAAAATATTTTTTTCTTTTGAAAGCGCTCTTAGTTCAGTTCGGTAGAACGCGGGTCTCCAAAACCCGATGTCGTAGGTTCAAATCCTACAGAGCGTGATTCCGTCTATCTTATATCGAATCATAATAAACTAACTTAACAAAACAAAGTTGAATTGCAATGACCCCCTGCAAGGAGGAGGTCAATCAAAAAAAGAAATGTTACTCTACTCAATCAAAGGTCCAATTGATCACCACGTCTGTATTGTAAATAGGCAGTCACGAATAATCCTGCTAAAGTAATAGGAATTAGACCTAAGACGATTCCAAATAGAAAAACTTCAATCATTTCGGTTTGTTTAAGGGGATAAAAAAAAGAGGTAAGATCTATCCCTAAATATTAATCTGAATTATCCGTGAATCTCAATGACCAAGGCAATGAGTGCGGGAAAGAACCATAGAATACTCGAGATCCCCGAAAAATATTTTTATGAATTATCCATTTAAGTCATTTCAAATAAGTCGTATCTTGTTCAAACCAATAAATAGAGCTAGGGTTATAGTTAAAGCAGCCAGTAGAAAACCGAAATAACTAGTTATAGTAAGCATGAAAGGGCTAAATTAGATATGTTTTTTTGCTACATATGTTGATAAAACACTTACCTAAGTTTCCATTTTTCCCAGATACGAGGGTAATAAAAACCAATTAAATTAAAAGAATTAGTTTAGTTCCAATGGAAAATTAATAATTCATCAGTCATTATAGATAATACTAAAAAAAAAGATAGAGTGACATAGGTAGAAAAAAATTGATTCATCAAATGTACCATCGACCAATCCTGTGATTCCGAATCAACAGATTCTTTGTGCAATTTGTGAGTTGAGTAAAGGAATAGTAATAAGAAGTGTGTCGTGTAATTTCATTCAAAAATGAAATTTCATTTTATTTGGAATGAAAGAATTTCATTTGCAAATAACTTCAATTTTTTTGATCATTTCTTTTCTTTTTCAATAGGATCTAATCCATTTTTTGGGGGGGGGCGAATGGCCTGATACTACCTTATTGCTTATTTTAATTTTAACTACTTGCATTCAGTATAGTAATAGGTTAGTTAATTCCCCATAAGATATCGAATAATAAGAAAAAAGCGTTCCACGATCCATCGAAAGGATCTATCGAAAAACGAAAACTTTTACTTGAATTTACTTTTTTTTATTCTTTTTGTTTTGGGGGTCAAAAAGTCGATTCGACGACGAACCACTTCAATTATCCTTTTAGGTTCTATATTCTGTCTTTCCATATCATAGAGTTCCATACTTGTAGTTCGTTCAAGAAAGAATCCTTGTCTTGGACCTAATCCAACAATGATTACATCACGAATATTGATTTTTGTTTTCTTTTTTCATTAGATCTTATCTACTATATATTT